TCAACATTGCTATTACAAGAATTGCAAATCCTTACGGGCACCCCAATATTCTTGCAGAATTTATAGCCGGACAATTAAAGAATAGAGTTTCATTTCGCAAAGCAATGAAAAAAGCTATTGAATTAACTGAACAGGCAGGTACAAAAGGGATTCAAGTACAAATTGCAGGGCGTATCGACGGAAAAGAAATTGCACGTGTTGAATGGATCCGAGAAGGTAGAGTTCCTCTACAAACCATTCGAGCTAAAATTGATTATTGTTCCTATGCAGTTCGAACTATCTATGGGGTATTAGGCATCAAAATTTGGATATTTGTAGACGAGGAATAATAAGAACTTACTTGACTTATATTTAGTTATATCTGGTGATAAAACAAAAAATGGCAAACTCTTTCATTCTTTTTCTGGTAAATAATAAAAAAAATTCTGGTAAATAATAAAAAAATAAAGAACAATTCTATAAGGTTGAATAAAAATTCGATTAATCATTTGATATAATTGCTATGCTTAGTGTGTGACTCGTTGGTTTTTTTAGGGTTGGGATTCAAAAAAATGGACAGCCCATAGTACAAACTGATAACTATAGAACTAATAACCAACTCATCACTTCGTGTTATCTGGATAGAAAGAACCAGTCAAGATATGATATATAAGTCATATCATTGTAGCAACTGAAATCTTTTTTACATAAACAAAAAAAAAAAAAACAATCTGATTATGGGTTGTAAAGCAATATATTATGGATTGTAAAGCAATATAAAGTATACAGATAAATGGAAGGGTGAGAGAAAGATAGAAAAAGAATATTAATGATATATAATTCTAATATGTAAGGTCTATGAGTCATCTCATATAAAGGGAATGTAATAAAGCATCAATACTGATTGATCCATAATTAGACAAATCCGTGCATAGAACAAAAAATCAAGAGCCCCGAGCCAATAAAGACTGAGAAGGTTGACTCAAGAATAAATTTAATTGGAGGCTCCGTTGTAAAATTCAGACCTAATCATTAATCGAGAAGTGGTGGGAACGACAGAACCTGTGAATGCATAAGATTCTATTGAAAACGAATCCTAATGATTCATTGAGTAGGATGGCGGAACGAACCAGAAACCTATTCATTTATTCTGAGAGGTCATGTCATAGACTAATCTTACAACTGAATGTTGAAAGAGTAAATATTCGCCCGCGAATTTTTTTTTTATTTCTAAATTTTAGTCGATTCGAAATAAAAGGAAAAACAAAATAAAGATTCATTATAGCGTTCTACCAAAACGACATTATCTATAAATAGAATACGTGTTAAATTATATATTAAAACACAAAAAATTTCTAATTTCTAATCGATTAGATCAAATTTCAAAGAATCCCACGATTCCATATATTATTAACCGTGTATTTTTTTTGTTTAATTATTTTAAATTGTTTAATTCGCGAGGAGCTGGATGAGAAGAAACTCTCGTGTCCGGTTCTGTAGTAGAGATGGATGGAATTGCTAAACAACCATCAACTATAACCCCAAAAGAACCAGATTCCGTAAACAACACAGAGGAAGAATGAAAGGAATATCTTATCGAGGTAATCGTATTTGCTTCGGTAGATATGCTCTTCAAGCGCTTGAACCCGCTTGGATCACATCTAGACAAATAGAAGCAGGGCGGCGAGCAATGACACGAAATGCACGCCGCGGTGGAAAAATATGGGTACGCATATTTCCAGACAAACCTGTTACAGTAAGACCTACAGAAACACGTATGGGTTCGGGGAAAGGATCTCCCGAATATTGGGTAGCTGTCGTTAAACCCGGTAGAATACTTTATGAAATGAGCGGAGTAGCAGAAAATATAGCTAGAAGGGCTATTTCAATAGCGGCATCTAAAATGCCTATACGAACTCAATTCATTCTTTCTGGATAGGAATATAGAAACAAACGAAAGGGGTTTTTGGGATGAAAAAAAAACAATTGCAGGTTTCTTTTTTTGTTTTGAACAAATAATATTTCTTTTTTTTATTTATACCTTTGCTTTGCATTGAAAAAGAAAAAACCGATAAAAAAAAAAAAAATGATATGATTCAACCTCAAACCCATTTGAATGTAGCGGATAACAGCGGGGCCCGAGAATTGATGTGTATTCGAATCATAGGAGCTAGTAATCGACGATATGCTCATATTGGTGACATTATTGTTGCTGTAATCAAGGAAGCAGTACCAAATACACCTCTAGAAAGATCGGAAGTGGTCCGAGCTGTCATTGTACGTACTTGTAAAGAACTCAAACGCGACAACGGTATGATAATACGATATGATGACAACGCTGCGGTTGTTATTGATCAAGAAGGAAATCCAAAAGGAACCCGAATTTTCGGCGCGATCGCCCGGGAATTAAGACAGTTAAATTTCACTAAAATAGTTTCATTAGCACCTGAAGTATTATAGGGGAAGACCTTAATATAGTATTTGAATGAAATTGATTCAATTTATTTAATTAATTAGTTTTAATTAATTAGTAAATTGTTTATCTATCACGTATATATCTTTAATAATTCATAAATAAAAAAAAAAAAAAGAATTCATAAATATTAAAAAATTCAGAAAAAAAGAAAAAGAGCATGTTGATTATATCAAAATTCGGGGGAAACAAAAATCTTAGTTTATCATGAGTAAAGACACTATTGCTGACATAATAACCTCTATACGAAATGCTGACATGAATAAAAAAAGAACAGTTCGAATACCATCTACTAACATCACTGAAAATATTGTTAAAATCCTTTTACAAGAAGGTTTTATTGAAAACGTGAGAAAACATCAAGAAAGCAACAAATATTTTTTGGTTTTAACCCTACGACATAGAAGAAATAGGAAAGGACCATATAGAACTGTTTTAAATTTAAAACGGATCAGTCGACCCGGTCTACGAATATATTCTAACTATCAACGAATTCCTAGAATTTTAGGCGGAATGGGGGTTGTAATTCTTTCTACTTCTCGAGGTATAATGACAGACCGAAAGGCTCGACTAGAAGGAATCGGCGGAGAAGTTTTGTGTTATATATGGTAATCTTTCTAATAGCCGACACGGTCATATTTGTGAAAAAAGAGAAAGGACAAGTTTATAATATTATCCCTCTTACATTATAATATTATCCCTCTTACATTATAATATTATCCCTCTTACATTAGTTGATACTCCAAAGCGGTTTTACCTGGAATGAAACAACAAAAATGGATTCATGAGGGTTTAATTACTGAACAACTTACCGATGGTATGTATCTTCCGGATTCGTTTAGATAACAAAAAAATGATTCTGGTTTTTGCTTCGTAAAGGATTTCATCTAGTTTTATACGTATACTACCAGGAAATAGACTAAAAATTGAGGTAAGTCCTTATGATTCAACCAAAGGGCGTATAATTTAGAGACTCCAAAGCAAAGACTTGAATGATTCGGCGGTTTTTTCAATTTCAACATTCTTTCGTGAGGATACAATTCGAAATTAAAAATTTCAAGAAACTTATTTTCTTCCAATAAGTAGATTCGGAATTAAAAAGAGGAATGACAAATATGAAAATAAGGGCCTCCGTTCGTAAAATTTGTGAAAAATGTCGATTGATCCGTAGGCGGGGACGAATTATAGTAATTTGTTCTAACCCGAGACATAAACAAAGACAAGGATAATCTTTCTAAAACAAAAAGACTCTCGAAATCTAAAGGACCCGATGTACAGATGTACAAATAAATAAATAAAATAAATAAGTAAAAAAAAAAAAAAAAAAGAATAAGGATCTGTTTTGACATGAAATGGATATATCCATATATCTCTGACTTATATTTATGAGATGATAAAATATGGCAAAACCTATACCAAAAATTGGTTCGCGTAGAAATAGACGTATTGGTTCACGTAAGAATACACGTAGAATCCCCAAGGGAGTTATTCATGTTCAAGCAAGTTTCAACAATACCATTGTGACTGTTACAGATGTACGGGGTCGAGTAATTTCTTGGTCCTCTGCCGGGGCTTGTGGATTCAAGGGTACAAGAAGGGGTACACCATTTGCCGCTCAAACCGCAGCAGGAAATGCTATTCGGACAGTAGTGGATCAAGGTATGCAACGAGCAGAAGTTATGATAAAAGGCCCGGGTCTCGGAAGAGATGCGGCATTAAGAGCTATTCGTAGAAGTGGTATACTATTAAGTTTCATACGGGATGTAACTCCTATGCCACATAATGGCTGTAGGCCTCCTAAAAAAAGACGTGTGTAAAAATAAACATTGAAGAGATTTCAAGAGAAATAAATAATTCAATGATTTGATCAAATAATATACTATGGTTCGAGAGAAAGTAACAGTATCTACTCGGACACTACAGTGGAAGTGTGTTGAATCAAGAGCAGACAGTAAGCGTCTTTATTATGGACGCTTTATTCTGGCCCCACTTATGAAAGGTCAAGCCGATACAATAGGCATTGCAATGCGAAGAGCTTTGCTCGGAGAAATAGAAGGTACATGTATCACACGCGCAAAATCTGAGAAAATACCACATGAATATTCTACCATAGTAGGTATTCAAGAATCCGTACATGAAATTTTAATGAATTTGAAAGAAATTGTCTTGAAAAGTAATCTGTATGGAACTCGTAACGCGTCTATTTGTGTCAAGGGTCCTGGATATGTAACTGCTCAAGACATTATCTTACCACCTTCTGTGGAAATTGTTGATAATACACAGTATATAGCTAACCTAACAGAACCAATAAATTTTTGTATTGAATTACAAATCGAGAGGAATCGCGGATATCGTATAAAAACGCCAAATAACTTTCAAGACGGAAGTTATCCTATAGATGCTGTATTCATGCCTGTTCGAAATGCGAATCATAGTATTCATTCTTATGTGAATGGGAATGAAAAACAAGAGATACTTTTTCTCGAAATATGGACAAATGGAAGTTTAACTCCTAAAGAAGCACTTCATGAAGCCTCCCGGAATTTGA